TGCCGCAAGCTACGCTTGCGGTATAATGCCGCAAGCTACGCTTGCGGGATAATTATTTACATAATGCCGCAAGCTACGCTTGCGGGATAATTAATTAATTAATAAATAAATAAATCTTATTAGTTAGTTAAATAATTAATAAATAAATATAAATATAAATATAAATATAAATATAAATATTTAAATAAGAGTATAACTTAATGGTAAAGTAAATGTCTTCAACACATTAAATAGTAGTTCGATTCTACTTGCTCTTGAAGCCTTTGTAGCTTAATTGGTAGAGCACTCGCTTGAAGCGTGACCTATGTAAGTTCAATTCTTTCCGAAGGCAAAGAGTTAGTTGTCTAATGGTTAAGACAATTGCCTTTTAAGCAATCTATATTGGTTCAATTCCAATCTAACTCATAAAATCTAAAAAATAAAATTTAGATTAATAAAATATTAAAAATTATATATCAATATTAAAAATTATAAAAATAAATGACAAATTCAATAAGAGGATATATACAATTACATCCATTTCATTTAGTAGGTCCATCACCTTGACCTTTATTTACATCATTTGCTTTAATGAATTTAGCTTTATCAATAGGTTTAACAGCTCATACTTATATAAATAATAATTATTATATAATTATAAATATATTTAGTGTGTTATATGTTTTAACTTTATGATTTAAAGATGTAGTAGCAGAAAGTACATATTTAGGAGATCATACTAAAGCAGTTAAATCAGGTTTAACTCAAGGTTTTTATTTATTCGTAGTTAGTGAAATATTAATTTTTGCATCTTTATTTTGAGCTTATTTACATTCTTCATTAAATCCTACTATGGAAATTGGTATGGCTTGACCTCCTGCTGGTATTGAACCTATTTCTCCTAGTGAATTACCTTTATTAAATACTATTATTTTATTAGCTTCAGGTGTAACTATAACTATGGGTCATCATGCTTTAATTAATGGTAATAGAAAAGATACTTTATATGGATTTATATTTACTACTTTATTAATTGTATTATTTGTTATCTTACAAGCTTTAGAATATATATTTGCACCATTTACTATCTCAGATGGAGTTTATGGTTCAACTTTCTTTTCTTTAACAGGTTTACATGGTATACATATGATTATGTTAGCTATTATGTTAGCAGTATGTTCTTGAAGAGTTTATAATTATGATTTCACTAATAATTCTCATGTTTTTGGTGAAGTAACTGTTCTATATTTACACGTTTTAGATATTTTATGATTATTTATCTATATTATTGCTTATTGATGAGGTTCTTAATATATTCTTTTATTTTTCAAAGGTAAGAATATTTATCTTCTTAACCTATTTTATTGAGTCGTTGACTAATAGGCAAGTCACCTAGATTTGAGCTAGGCTTATATATGTTCGAATCATATCGACTCAGATAGCATTGGTAGCTTAATGGTAAAGCCTTATAATGTCACTATAAGAGTTGTCAGTTCGATTCTGATGCAATGCGTTTTGGATATCTCGGTATTGGTAAGCCAACCTACTTGCTACGTAGTTGCATTTTTGCTATCAGCGTTCGATTCGCTGGTTATCCGTCCTTGACATATAGCATAATGGTTAGTGTATAATATTACGAATATTATTATGTAAGTTCGATTCTTACTATGTCATTTATTATACCCATTCCCCCCCCCCACTAGCTATACTATTAGTAGTATTTATTTATACTTAATTTTATATTTATATTTAATTTTATATTTATATCCCCTAGCTGCTATGCAGTAGGATATATTTATACTTAATTTAATATTTATACTGGCTAGCTGCTATGCAGCGGGGTTTATTTAGTTATTAATTAATTAATTATCCCGCAAGCGTAGCTTGCGGCATTATGTAAATAATTATCCCGCAAGCGTAGCTTGCGGCATTATACCGCAAGCGTAGCTTGCGGCATTATACCCGCTGCATAGCAGCGGGGTTTATTTCTATATTTATTTAAGTTATATAGGAATTGAACCTATGGCTCAGTTGTGTAAGAACTGCGATTTCACCACTAATCGAATAACTTATTTAATTATTAATTAATTATCCCGCAAGCTACGCTTGCGGCATTATCCCGCAAGCTACGCTTGCGGGCATTAATGAATGAATATTTAAAATAATTAAATTTAATAAAATTAAACTGCGTATAATAATAAGAATGATATCATTAAACAGAATAATCCACAAGCTTCTGCTAAGGCAAATCCTAATATTGCTTGAGGGAATAATGTTGAACGTAATGAAGGGTTACGTGAAGTTCCGTTTATTAATGCTACGAAAACTAAAGCAATACCTATAGCTGCACCTCCTAATCCTAAAGTTGCTATGGCTGCTCCTATGTATTTTGCTGCTAATACTAATTGCATAATTTTTATTTAATCATACCTTTGATAAATATACTTCTACTTTATATTTTATATCTTTATATTTTTATTTATTTAATTAATTATTAGCTATTATACATCTATATCAAATAAATAAATAATAAATATATCTAGCTAACTAACTGTTATGTAGGGATATCAAATATATAATAAAAATATCTATCTAATTAGCTGTAAAGTAGGAATATCTAGTAAAATATAAAAATAGAGTATTAGTTACTATGGAGTGATAAATAAAATAGTATTAATTAGAATGGAGTGATAAATAAAATAAAGTATAAATGAATATATAGAAGAATAAATAAAGATGCAAAAATTAATATAATTTAATATTTAATTCTTTAATAGTATTAACATAATTTCTATTTAATTTTAAAGCACCTAAATTAATTTCATAAATAAAGGCGATAACTAAAGTTAATAAGAATATAATTAAAATAGTTAAACCATATATACCGTTTAAATAAGCACTTACAACATAAGGTAATAAAGAAGATATTTCTAAATCAAAAGGTAAGAATAAAATAGCTACTAATATAAATGCAACACTAAAAGCTGATCTAGATTGTTGATAAGAAGTAAAACCACATTCAAAAGGTCCATCTTTTTCTATATAAGAATTAGATGTACTAATTAAATAATTTAAAATAATTAAAACACAAGCTACAACAGGAGCTAAATATAAATAAAATGTAAACATATTATATAGTTATTAAATATAAACCTTCCGAAATATGTGGTAAGAATATAAAGAAACTTATTAATAATAATGTACTTACAATAATTGTATAAGCTAATACTGGATTTATATAATTATTATTTATATAATTATTATTATTATTTAATAATTCTGATGATAATATTTTAATTATATTAGCATAATAATAAGTAGCTATAACACTACATACAATTAATAATAAAGTTTCTAATATATAATTATCTTGTAAAGCACTAGATAATATATATAATTTAGCATAGAATCCTGGTAAAGGAGGTATTCCTATTAATGAGAATAATGCTAATATTAAACATATTATTAATGTTTTATTAGGTAATTTTAATTGATGTATATATATTATAGGTGATCATTTTGATATAGGTTTCTCTATATAATTATTAGCTGCTAATAAACCTAAAAATAATATTATATGAGTTAATGTATATTGTATTATATATATATAAAATGATATATCAAAAGTTATTATTGATAATATTATATATCCAAAATTTAATAAACCACTATAAGCTAGTATAGTTTTTATATTTATTTGAAATAAAGGTTTATAACTTCCTATAAATAAAGATATATAGAAAAATATTAATAATATATCATTATTAAATAAATTAGAATTAGTATAGATTCATGATGCAATAGATATTTTAGCTACTATACTTATATAAGAAGTTATATAAGTAGGAGCATAATTATATACTGCAATACTTCAACGATGTAAAGGAGCTAATCCCATTTTAAATAATAAAGCTATTAATAAAATATTAAAATAATCATTAACGTTACCATTATTATTAAAATTATTAAATAAAATAATATCAGTTAAATTAGTAGAACCTGTATAATTATAAATAAAGTAAGAAGCTAATAAAATAATTGCAGAAGCAATACCTCCCATTAAGAAATATAATAAAGAAGCTCTAGAAGCATTATATGATCTATTATGTAAACCAGTTAATAAGTATAAAGAATAACTTTGTAATTCAATAACAATGTATAATGAAATTAAATCATTAACTAAAGGAAATAATAATAAACCTATAATATTAGTCATTACTAAAATAATTAAATAAGGTGAAGATATATTAAATTTGTTAATTGTACTAAATGTATTATATATTAATAAACTAATTATTAATATTAAAATTAATATCATTAAAGGTATATTATAACTACTAAAATTAAATCAATTATTAAATATAGTTATACCAGGAACTAATGAAATTAAATTAATTGAATTAATTAATAAAATTAATACAAATATGATAGATATAATACCTAATCTATTCAATATAATTGAATGATTAGTTATATTTAATTTAATATCTTTTGTACTATAAGATGTAAAAGTTGAAAAAACTAATAAGGTTAAAAATGATGAAAATAACATCACCTTTATAATTAAGAAATATATAAGAATATATATATAATTTATTTAATAATAAATAATAAATAAATAAATAAATAAAAATTTATTTAATTTTTAGAAATATTTAAAATAGGTAATTCAGAGAAAGTATGATATTCAGCAGGTCTAGGTAAGATTAATTCGATATCAGAATCTCTAACATCTCTAGTTAAGTTAGATTCAACAAAATCAGGAGTAACTTGAACATCGAAGCTCTCATTTTCACCATTTTCTAATTGAATTTGAACACTTTTTAAACCAACAATAACAGAGATAATAGAAATAGCAGAACCAATACTACTAATATAGTTTCAACCAACAAAAGCGTCAGGATATTGAGGAATACGACGAGGCATACCATTTAAACCTAAGAAATGCATAGGTAAGAAAATTATATTAACAGAAATGAATAATAATCAGAAATGAATTTCAGCTCAAATTTTATTATAATTTAAACCAAACATAGCTGGACCTCAATAATAGTAACCTCCTACTAAACTAAATAAAGCACCCATAGATAATACGTAATGGAAATGTCCTACTACGTAATATGTATCATGGAATGCTACATCTATTGATGCATTAGATAACATTACTCCAGTTAATCCACCTATAGTAAATAAGAATAAGAAACCTAAAGCAAATAACATAGGTACTCCTAATCTAACTTCTCCTCCATAGATAGTTGCTATTCAACTAAATATTTTTATACCTGTAGGTACAGCTATAACCATAGTAGCAGAAGTAAAGTAAGCTCTTGAATCAATATCTAAACCTACAACATACATATGATGACTTCAAACTAAGAAACCTAGTAAACCAATAGATCCCATAGCATATAACATACCTATTTCTCCAAATATAGGTTTTTTACTATAAGTAGAAACTATATGTGATATTATACCAAAACCAGGTATAATTATTATATATACCTCAGGATGTCCAAAGAATCAGAATAAATGTTGATATAAAACAGGATCTCCTCCAGCAGCTACTTCATAAAAACCTGTATTAAAATTACGATCCATTAAAAGTAAAGTTACACCAGCTGTTAAAACAGGTAAAGATAATAATAATAATATAGCTGTAAAGAAGATAGCTCATACAAATAATGGTGCATTTATCATATGTAAACCTATAGTACGCATATTTAAAAATGTTACTATGAAATTTATTGCTCCTAATAAACTTGATATACTTGTTAAATGTAAAGCAAATATTGCTAAATCTACACTTGGTCCTGAATGAGCATTAATTGATGATAAAGGAGGATAAACTGTTCAACCAGTACCTGCTCCTTGCTCTATTAATACTGATGCTATTATACATACTAATGCAGGTGGTAAACATCAGAAACTTATATTATTTAATCTAGCAAATGCCATATCTACTGCACCTATTAATATAGGTAAAAAGAAGTTCGTTTATTATATATTTTTCAATATATATTGGACTTTATCTTCATCCTTTTTTTAAAGGAGTATTACGTAAAGTCTCTGAGGATCCTAATGATAAATAATATCTTTATTTATATATATATATAATACTATATATAAATATATTTATATCTTATTTAATAATTTAAATTTAGATATAATTTATATGTGTTATCTATTGATAACTTTATATTATTTATTTTTGTTTCCTGCTGATTGCCCATATATTTTAATAATAATATATTTATTATCTATATTATTATTATCAACTAATTCTTAATGAATAAGTTAATTATAATTTTTAATAATTTATTTATTATAATGCCCGCTAGCTATGCTAGCGGGATAATTAGATATTATATTTCTTTAGTAATATTTACTATATTTTATTATATCATAGTACTATATAAAGGTACTATATATCATTATATTCCATTCCCGTTGCAATGCAACGGGGAGGAGGTAATAAATTATTATATAAAATTTTAGGGGTTTCCAGCATATAGTAATATAATTATAGATAATTTTACAATATAATAAAATATAAATTTTATTATGTGTTAATAAACACTATCCACGGCAACTATATTTAAATCAGTAATTTACTACTGAGAGATATATATTTTCAAATATAATGGGTATAAAAATAAATATTTATTTTAAATGATCTCAATTAAATTGAGTTCTTGTTTTATTAAAATTATTAATAGTTTTTTTAGCTAATTCTTTACATTCAATATTAGAAATTTTATTATTATTATTTTTAGTTAAAATAACAATACTTTTTCAATCTTTATAATCTAAATATTTAGAAGATAATAAAGGATATTTATCAAAATAATTAATAACTAATATTAAATCATCTAATTTAGTTACATTAACAATATAAGTATAATAATATTTATATACTTCTTTATCTTGTAATTTTATATTAAATTTTTTACTATTTAAATAAGTATTAAATAAACTAGCTATAGATGTCATTATGTTAAAATAATTAACATTTATTTTATTATTATTTATATCTAATACTTTAGTATATTTTTGTTTTATTTCTAATTTAAAATATAATCCTATACTTATATTATTATTTTTCCTTTTATATATTAATATACTAAAATTACCCTTTGCATCTGTAAATCCAGATAACCATGAATTAGATAATAAATCTGAAATATCTATAGATTTTATTTTAATTATATTTATATTTTTTAATATATTTATTTTTATATTATTATCCTTATTATGAGAATTATTATTATTATATTTATTATCTTCTTTAATAATTAATTCCCTATTAGATATTATATAATTATTTAATCAATTTATTACTCTAATAAATGATTCATATTTAGGTGTTCTATAATAACCATTAGTTAATTCTAATATTTTATAAATATCTTCTATATTTTTTATATGTCACATATAAGCTTTAGAAGTTTTATTATGTTTTATATATCCTATATTTAATTTACTAAATAGGTAATTTAACAAAGGTAAATCTTTCTCTATAAATATTATATCTATAGTTGGACTTTTATTTTCTTTATATTTACCTTCTTCTAATCATATAGATCCATTTCCTTCTATTAAACCTGCTAAATAAGAACCTAAATATTCTCTTTCTTTAATCTCTATTTCTTTTATTGAATTATTTATTTCTTCTTTTTTATTTATTTTATAATTATTATTTATAACTAAATTTAATATATTATTTAATACCCATATCTTACTCATTAATGAATTTTTAAGAAAATATATATCATTAAATATATTTCTTTTACCAAAAGCTCCTATTAATACTGGCATAACAAATAAAAATATCATAGCTATAGCATGTCCTGTAACTAATACATTAAATACTTGATTATTTCCTGCTAAATATTGAGGATTTGGACCTGATAACTCCATTCTAATTATTACGGACATTCCTGTCGCAACCATAGATGAAATTAATCCATATCCTAAATATAATATGGCAATATCTTTATGTGATGTACTATATAATCAACGTGTTATATATGTCATTATATATTAATTTTATATTAAACTAATGAAACCTTAATAAATTTATACTTACCTATTTATTTATAACAATATTATTATACCTATATAATTGTACCTATATTATTATACCTAATTATGTATTATATCCCCCTAATCTAAGATTAGGGGGGGGAGGGGGGTATATATATTATATATATAGATATATAAATATTAAAGGATAATAAACTATAATAAATAAAAAATATAGGATAATAAACTAGATATATTCCCGCTGCATAGCAGCGGGTAATGAAATACTCTTTATTATGTAAATAATAATCCCGCAAGCGTAGCTAGCGGGCATTATATAATAATGAATATATAAACCTTGTAACAATGTAATAGATAAATAAATAAACCCCGCTGCAATGCAGCGGGTATAGAAAGATAGATAAACCTCGCTGCAATGCAGCGAGTATAGATAAATAAATAATACCCTAATCTTTGATTAGGGGGAATAAATAAAAGGTATAATAAATAATAGGTAAGTAATAAAAAAATAAGGTTAAAGAAGAATGAATTATAGCTCAATGGTAGAGCAGTCCACTCATAATGGATGTATCTCAGTTCAATTCTGAGTAATTCAAACAAAATAAAAAGAAATTAGAGAACATGATGTTGGTTCAGATCTAATGCTATATAGAGACATAACACATGCGAGTTAATTAAATAAAAATAAAATTAGCGATAAGGTGAGTGATATAAATATAAATAAAAATATTTATTCAGATGTAGGTATTAAATAGAAAATATTTAGCCATCAAACTGGAACTGATGATTAACGTCTTAACGGTCACATTGATAAAAATCAACTTTTATAAAAAGCAGCAGTGGGGAATATTTGACAATGGTCTAACGACTGATCAAGTTATCTATAAGAAGGAAATTAATAAAAAACTAAACAATAAAAAGTAAAGTAAATTAAATAATAAAAGAAAAACTATAAACTTCTAAATAATAGTAATAATGATACTAATTATGAGAAAGTCCTAACTAAAACATGTGCCAGCAGCTGCGGTTAGACATGGAGGGCAAGCATTGATCAAAATGGCTTAAAGGATCTGTAGAACTTATAAAAAAATTTATATAGAATAATAAAGAGATTATAAGAATTAATAAAGTAAAGATGAAATTTAACGATAATATTAAGACTAAAAAGAGATAATTAAATTATTATTGACGTTGTGGGATGAAGGCTACAGTAGCGACATGGATTTGATACCCATTTAGTTGTAGCAGTAAACGATGAATACAATAAAAAGAAAAGTGAAAATGAATAGTATTCCGCCTGACTAGTATGCTCGCAAGGGTGAAATACAAGACATTAGACGGTTGTAGTTTTAAGCAGTGGAACATGTCATTTAATTGGATGATCCTCCAAGAACCTTACCATATCTTGAATTAATAACAGGCGTTACATCGTTGTCGTCAGTTCATGCCGTGAGGTTTAATATTAAGTTATTGAATGAACGTAACCCTTATTTATAAGTATTATTGTAAAATAATAGGAAGTAGAGGTTGAAGACTAATCATGATGACCCTTATGATATGGGCTATAGACGTGTTACAATATTATTTACAATTATATTAATATACACTATATATTATTAATTATTAAAAATTAAGAATTTGATTTTTTTCTTTTATGAATTGTTAACTGAAATTCGTTAACATAAAGGAGGAATTGCTAGTAATCGTAAACTAGAGTGTTACGGTGAAATTATTTGCTACTTCGTACTAACCACTCATCAACAGTAAGAAATTTATTTTATCTCAATGAGAAACTATTTAAAGGACTTACTGTAAGTTGAAATACGGTTCGGTTAGGGGAACCTGATCGGGATTTATATATTTATTCATTTATTTATCTTTCTATAACTTTTAGCTCCTATCCAGCAAGGTTTATTTAGTCTATATCTCAATGGTAGAGAGATCGATTGATAATCGATAAATATGAGTTCGATTCTCATTAGACTAATCTAGTTAATTTTTTCTATTTCCGCTGCATTGCAGCAGGATTTATTTATTTATTTATTTATTTATTTAAATTATTTTTATAATGCCGCAAGCGTAGCTTGCGGGATAATGCCGCAAGCGTAGCTTGCGGGATAATTAATTATTAATTAAGCGGTTATGATGAAATGGTAGACATAGAACACTTAAAATGTTCGGATATTAATCGTATAGGTTCGACTCCTATTAACCGTAATATAATATAATATAATATAATATAATATAATATATAAATAATTATATAAAGGGGAAATTCTAATGTTGGTAATTAGGACTAAATTGTAACTTTAGTGCCGTAGTGCTTCGACTGTTCGATTCAGTCTTTCCTCAAAAAGATAACTATAGTTCAAAGGTAGAACAATTGTATGTGGCGCAATTTATCTGAGTTCAATTCTCAGTAGTTATCCTTAAGCTTAGGTAGTTCAATGGTTAGAACAGTTGCCTCATATGCATCTAATATAGGTTCAATTCCTTTCTTAAGCTTTATCTTATTAGTCGTATAAGCTAACCAGGCATAGCGTCCGTTTTGTAATCGGAAGGTGTGGGGTTCGATTCCTCAATACGATACTTGACTATATGATCTAATGGTTATGATATTACTACTTCACAGTAATTATGTGGGTTCGATTCCCACTGTAGTTAATTAGTGACAATAGGTTAACTGGTAAACCCTAGCACTTCCAATGCTAATTTGCGTGTTCGATCCACGCTTGTCATATTATTAAATTATTAGGATTTATTTATTTATTTATTAATTAATTATTAATTAATTATGTAAATAATTATTTATTAATTATCCCGCAAGCGTAGCTTGCGGCATTATGTAAATAATTATCCCCAATAGCTGCGGAGCAGCTTGCGGGCATTTAAATAATTAAATAATTAAGCAGTATAATGTAATGGTTAACATATAAAGCTCATGACTTTATTATGATAGTTCAAATCTATCTACTGCATTTATAATTATTTATCTATCTATACCTATTTATATAAATAATAAGATAATAAAATAAAGATAAAAATAAGATAAATTAAAAAAGAATAAGAATAAGAATAAAAACGATAAAAAATTATAAAAAATTAAATAAATGGCATATAGAAAGACGAATCCCTATTTATCATTAGCGAATAGTTATTTAATAGATAGTCCACAACCAAGTTCAATAAATTATTGATGAAATTTAGGTTCATTATTAGGTTTATGTTTAGTAATACAAATAGCATCAGGTTTATTTTTAGCTATGCATTATTCATCAAATATAGAATTAGCTTTTAATTCAGTAGAGCATATAATGCGTGATGTAAATGCAGGATGATTAATAAGATATATACATGCAAATGGAGCATCATTTTTCTTTATATGTTTATACTTACATATAGCTAAAGCTTTATATTATGGAAGTTATAAATCACCTAGAGTATTAGTTTGATCAATAGGTGTAATAATATTTATATTAACTATAGCTACAGCTTTTATGGGTTATTGTTTAGTATATGGACAAATGAGTCATTGAGGAGCTACTGTAATAACTAATTTATTATCAGCTATACCCTTTATAGGTCAAGATATAGTTCCTTTCATTTGAGGAGGTTTTAGTGTATCAAATCCTACTATACAAAGATTCTTTGCTTTACACTTTTTATTACCTTTTATTTTAGCTGCATTAGTTGTTATGCATTTTATTGCTTTACATACTCATGGATCATCTAATCCAGTAGGAATCTCAGGTAATTTAGATAGAATACCTATGCATAGTTACTTTATATTTAAAGATTTAATTACAGTATTTGTATTTATATTTATATTTAGTTTATTTATATTCTTTTCACCTAATACTTTAGGTCATAGTGATAACTATATACCAGGTAATCCTATGGTTACACCACCTAGTATTGTACCTGAATGATATTTATTACCATTCTATGCTATTTTAAGATCTATACCTGATAAATTAGGAGGAGTTATAGCTATGTTTGGAGCTTTATTAATATTGTTAATCTTACCTATTACTGATAGATCTATAATTAGAGGTAATACTTTTAAAGTTTTATCTAAATTATCTTTCTATTTATTCGTATTTAATTTCTTATTATTAGGTAACTTAGGTCAATTACATGTTGAAGTTCCTTTCATCTTATTAGGTCAATTATGTACTATCTATTATTTCTGTTACTTTATTATCTTAGTTCCTATTATCTCTACTATTGAAAATATATTATTCTATATTGGTAATAAATAATTTATTTATTTATCTATATTATATTATATTATACTATACTTTTATATATTCTTTTATTTTATCCTTATTTAACAATAAGTTTAATTATAACTACATAATAGCTGGGAATAAAATATCTCTAGCTTAACAATATAATGACCGCTGCATAGCAGCGGGGGATAATTAACTATTATATTTATACTTTTATATAATAATCCTAATTATATAATATTACTACATAGTAATTAGTGAATAAAAAAGAAATTAAATAAAGATAAAATATTGTTGATATGCAATGGGTAGTAGAAAATAGAATAAAAGATAATAATATTAAAAAATAAATAATAAAATAATAAAGGTGATATATTGAAAAATGGTATATGTTATTAATATTATTTTAAGGATCTATTTATATGTAAGAGTATAAAGAATTAATATTTAAGAAATGATAAAAAGATGAGAATCGATCAAGATTATGAAAATAAAGAAAAAGAAATCAAGTGGAATGAAACATCTGAGTAACTTGAGAAATAATCAACAGAGATAATATGAGTAACGGTGAGTGAAAGTATTAAAAATCTAAAAGTATAATTAAGAAATTAGAAGAAAGTAGAAACCATCTACTAAGATTAAGAAATAAATATTAAATAAAAGTACCGTAAGGGAAAAAGAGAAAATAGAATAATAAAGAGCAGTTATAGATATAACGTACCTTTTGTATAATGGGCCAGTGAGTTATGTATTTTAGTGAAATAATAAAATTATAAATAAATTGAAAAAATAAAATTAAAGTACATAGGCCCGAAAGCAAACGATCTACACATGTTCAAGTATTAATTACTCATTATGAAAATAAAAAGAGAATAAATGACTGAATAGGTAGTTGTAGCAATAACTTCTAAAGAAATGTGTGTAGTTGTGACAGACAAATCTGGTTTGCAGATAGCTGGTTTTCTGCGAAATATATTTTAGTATAGCCTTTATTCAATATTTAAACTGGTACAGCACTTAAATACTTTTGGGGGATTAGATAATAATTTTATCAAAATATTTAAAACTCGGAATCAGTTAAACAATAAAATAAGGAGTCAGACTTATTGCGATAAGGTAGTAAGTCAAAAAGGAAACAACCTAGACTATTAAATTAATGTCCCTAATATTGATTAAGTGAACATAATCTATTTTATTTATTTCTTTTGCATTGCAATTGTTTTAAATTAATTTAAATTATAGACAATTAGTTAGTGGGTTTGATAATAACCATCTTATAAAGAACATGTAACAATGCACTAATTTGATTTATATTTTTATATATTTATATATATTTAAATATTTATTAAAAATAGAGATAATATAACGGGTCTAAATTAATAACATAATTATAGATATTAATTAAATTATATATAAAAGTATAATTATTCCGTAAGCTACGCTAGCGGTATTATAATAATTAATATGGTAGCAGAATATATAATGAAAAATTATAAAGAGATTGCTGGCTTGAGTAACGATAGATAATGAAAGATTATCCCCCTATTTATAAGGTTTAACTATAAACGAACGGTCCCTAAGATAATATAGAAATATAATAATTGATGGGTGATAAAACAAGAAAATAAAAAAGAACCGTACTGTAGACCGACACAGGTATAATTAAAGGGGAATGGGATAACTACTCTGAATGAACTCGGCAAATAAAGTAAATATTTAAAATCGTGCGACTGTTTACCAAAAACATAGCTTATTGCATATTAGTAATAATAAGTATAATAAGTGATATCTGCCCGGTGTTTGTTTAATAATTATATTTACTTAATAGGTAAATTAAAAAAAAATAGATAAACGGCAGTCTTATTGTGAGGATTCGAAGGTAGCGAAATTCATTGACGTATAATTGACGTCCTGCATGAATGAATAAACGATGCGATGACTGTATCCAGAGTAGACTCAGTGAAATAGCAATTGCGGTGAAGATGCCGTATATCTGTAGGTTGACAAAAAGACCCTATGCAGCTTTACTATAATTTTATTTTGATTATTTTTAATTATCTATTTCAGATAGATTAGGTTATATTTATTTATTAATTATTATAAAAAATAATTAATTTATTTAAATCAAATGAGATACCTATATATTTAATTAAAATATCTAATTTTATATTAAAATAAAAGACAGAGTAAAATGGTTAGTTTCGATGGGGCGTCGACATCAGCGAAAGCATCTGATGTGTCTAAAAATAAATATAATTTTAATTATCCCGCTAGCTGCAGTGCAGCTAGCGGGCATTATATAAATATTAAATTAATTTAGTTTAATTAAGATTAAACTTCTATTATTTAATAGTAAATTACGTACAATATTTCTATATGGTAAATAGATAAAAGTTAAAAGGATAACAACATAATTGTGCGATGATAATAACACTAACAAGTGGAATTAGTACTTACGTAGAGTGTAGTGAACAGGCATAATCAATTGGTATGGATGTCGATAACGGATTAACCGCGTGAGAGTTGATATTGTCAGCGGTGTTTGCCACCTCGATGTCGTCTAGACTCGTCCTCCTGGTCGCAGCAACTAGGTAGGGTAGGACTGTTCGTCCTCTAAGGAGTTACTTGAGATGGGTTAATTACGACGTGAGTCAGTAATGATTTTATCATCTATAGATACTTTTCTTAACTGTTGCCTTAAGTGTACGCAAGGATAATAAGGTATATTTCAATGATTTATTGTTAATTTTTAAATTTAATTATTAACAATTAAGTTAAAAATATTGAGTTTATATATTGAATGCATATCAAATATTAAATCCTTCAGTTTAAGATTAAACATAATAGATTATTATGTTATAGTAATTTAGTTTTATTAACTATATTAACTAATTTAAATATATTTATTTAAATATATTTATAAAACATATACCTTAAATATATAAAATATTTATATTTATATATAAATATACCAGGGATCATAGATTAATTGGTAAATCTTTCGCTTTGCATGTGAACAATATCGGTTCGATTCCGATTGATTCCATTATTTATTTGTATTTATAATAATGATTAATTATATTAAATTTAATGATTTGATTAGATGTACCAACACCATGAGGTGTACGTTTACAAGATTCAGCATCACCTAACCAAGAAGGTATACATGAATTATATGATCATATAATGTTTTATTTAGCATTAATTTTAGGTTTAGTTTCTTATATACTTTACATAGTAGTTACAGATTTTAAAAATAATAAATTTGCTTATAAATATTTAAAACATGGTCAAACTTTAGAAATTATTTGAACTATTTTTCCAGCTATAATTTTATTATTAATAGCTTTTCCTAGTTTTATCTTATTATACTTATGTGATGAAGTTTTAACTCCTGCTATGACTATTAAAGTTGTAGGTTTACAATGATATTGAAAATATGAATATTCTGATTTCGTTTCTGATAAAGGTGAAACTATCGAATATGAATCTTATATTATCCCTGAAGACATGTTAGAAGAAGGTCAATTAAGATTATTAGATACTGATACTTCTATCGTTATTCCTGTTGATACTCATGTTAGATTTATCGTTACTGCTAACGATGTTATCCATTCTTTCGCTATTCCTTCTTTAGGTATTAAAATTGACGCTACTCCTGGTCGTTTAAACCAAGTTAGTGCTTTAATTCAAAGAACCGGTGTTTACTATGGTCAATGTAGTGAATTATGTGGTGTTAATCACGCTTTAATGCCTATTAAAGTTGAATGTGTTCCTATTACTGAATTCATTGAATGATTATCTGAAGCTGAATAATTATATATTCTTTTATTTTAACTATTCCTATTTTTATACATTCCCCCCCCCCTAATCTTTTATTAGGGGTAATCTATTTTATTTATTACTTTTATATTATTACTAACTACTATCTTATTGAATTTATTTTATCTATTATATTATTTATATAATGCCCGCTAGCTGCACTGCAGCTTGCGGGATAATGCCGCAAGCGTAGCTTGCGGGATAATATTAAATTATATTTTTTTATTTTATCTTTATTATATCTATTTTTATTTATTATACCTACTATTTGCTAATGTGGTTTATTTATTTTTATATTATCTAGGAAATATTTTAATAAAGTATACCTTCTCCCGCTGCATAGCAGCGGGGATATATTCTTAATATTATATTAAGTAGTATATATTTATTTATTATCCCCGCTGCATAGCAGCGGAATTATACCCGCTAGCATTGCTAGCGGGATTTATTTATCTATTATATTATAAATAACTTATTTAAATCATATAAATACCCATTAATATCTAATAGTATATGTAAATATTTAATATAGTAATATTGTAAGTATAGAGATATAAATAATATAGATATATAAATATAGGTAATAGAATAATAAAGAAAGGTAATTGAACATTGTTATTCATGGTTGAATAGTCTAATTGCAAATTAGTTTTATTAGGGTTCGATTCCCTCAATGTTCTATATGATTTCAAGAAATTAAATAATAAAAATTATGATAATAATAAAAAGAAGAGTTAAATAATACTAAATCTTGATTTATAAACAGATTGTTGCGTAATTGGTAACGTGTCTACATTGGGTGTAGGATTATGGGGGTTCAAATCCCTTCAATCTGAAATTTAAATATTTAAAATATGTTTTATAAATAAGCATATATATATATATATATAAATAAAATATAATCATAATTAAATTATGATTAAAATAAATAAATAAATTATATATATAATAGATTATCTTAATTTAATTAAAATTAATGCCACAATTAGTACCATTCTATTTTTTACATTTATTAACTTTTGGTATATTAACATTATTAATATTAACTTATTTAATATCTAAATATTTATTACCTAATATTGTTAGATTATTAATAGCTAGAATTATTATAGTTAAATTATAATTTAATTAACATACCCCATTGCTAATCAATGGGTCTATATATAAAATTTAATAAATAAATAAATCCTACTGTTATGCAGAGTATATAATGCCGCAAGCGTAGCTAGCGGGATAATGCCGCAAGCGTAGCTTGCGGGATAATTAATAATTAATAAATAAATCCCATAAAATACAAAGGGTATAATAAATAATATATAAAAAATATAAATTGATCTTATAAAAATAAGAAATAAAAAATAAAATAAAATGATATTTTCACCATTAGATCAATTTGAGATCAAACCTTTATTAACAATAAATAATATAATAACATTAAGTTTATCAAACTATGTAATTTATTTATTATTAGTATTATCAATAATATATGGATATAATATATTATTAAATAAAAGTTATTTAGGATGAAATAGATGAGGTGTAGCCATATTAGCAATATATGATACAATATTAAATATGGTTAAAAGTCAAGTAGGTGCACGTGGAGGTTTTTACTTTCCTTTAGTATTTACTTTATTTAACTTTATCTTAGTAGCTAACTTAATTTCTATGATTCCTTATTCTTTTGCTATTTCAGCTCAAATAGTAGCTATAATTTCTTTAAGTTTAACTTTATGATTAGGTTTAACTTTAATAGGATTCGCTAACCATGGTTTAGGTTTCTTTGCCTTATTCGTTCCTACTGGTACTCCTTTACCTTTAGTTCCTATCTTAGTATTAATTGAAGCTTTATCTTACTCTTCTAAAGCTATTTCCTTAGGTTTACGTTTATCTGCTAATGTTTTATCTGGTCATTTATTAATGTTAATCTTAGGTTCTTTAATCTTTAACTTAATGAGTTCTTCTATCTTCGGTTTTATTGGTGGATTTATACCTATGGTTGGTGTTATCGCTATCGTTGTTTTAGAATTCGCTATCTCTATGATTCAAGCTTATGTTTTCTGTATCTTATTTAGTGGTTACTTAAAAGATGCTATCTATTTACATTAAATTCTATATATTCTTTTATTATTTTTATACCTCATTGGGAATCGAACCCAAATAATTACTTTAGAAGAGTAAAGTTTTAACCATTAAACTATGAGATAATTACTTACCTTTATTATTATTTATACTTCTTAACTTATTACTAAACTTAATTATATTTCTATCTATACCCTATAGTTACTACTTATGGGATTTATTTATTTATTAATTAATTAATTATCCCGCAAGCGTAGCTTGCGGCATTATGTAAATAATTATCCCGCAAGCGTAGCTTGCGGCATTATACCGCAAGCGTAGCTTGCGGCATTATACCCGCTATGCAGCGGGGTTTATTTATTTCTTTATTATATGAATATTTATAACCTTTAGCTACTATGTAACAAGATTTATTTTAACTATTATTAATATATTATAGTGTGATATAGATTTAATATGGATAAAAAAAAATATAAAGATAATATAAAATTATACCGTAAGCTACGTTAGTAGGGATTATAATAAATTAAGTATAATAATAATTAAAATATTAATAATAATAATAATAGGTATATTTAATAAAGATCTACCAATACCAGTACTACCTAAAACTTTTAATAAACCATTATCAGTTAATTCGTTTAAATAACCACCAAAAATCAAAGTAGGTCTAATGATTAAATTATTTAATAATTGATCATAATAGATACGTTGATTAAAGTAATTATAAATATAAGATTTATTAATTTTATACATAAATTCATATAAATAAACTAATAATAAAGATAAACTTAAACCTAATATCATAGGTAAATATTTAAATAATGTAGGAATAGTAAACTCTGTTTCTATAAAAGTATTACTATGAGGTAATCCTATATTTAAATGAAATATAACATTATCTCTATAATAACCTACAAATATACTATAAATAGCTAAAATTGTCATAGGTATTATCATTCAATTACTTTCATGTATTAATGAATAAGTATATTTATTTGATTTAGGATTATTATTAAATGTTAAATATGATACTCTTAATGAATAAATAGCTGTTAATGTAGCTGAAGCTGTAGCTAAGAAATACATTATGTATCCACTTAATGTATATGTTCCATATAATGATTCTATTATTATATCTTTTGAATAATAACCTGTTAAACCAGGTATAGCCATTAAAGATAATGAAGCTATTAACATAGATACATAACTATAAGGTAAGTAATCAACTAAACCTCCATATTTACGCATATCTTGAGTTTCAGAAACAAAACTATGTATTATTGAACCTGCTGACATAAATAATAATGCTTTAAAGAAAGCATGACAATATAAATGATAAATAGCTAAATCATAAGAACTTGAACCTATAGCTAACATCATTATTGCTAATTGACTCATTGTAGATAAAGCTATCACTCTTTTTATATCATTAGATACTACTGCTATTAAACCACTAATTAAAGTAGTAAAACCACCTAATCATAAAATAAATAATAAAACAGAAGGAGTATATTCTAATATAAATGAAGATCTAACTAATACAAATACTCCACTACATACCATTGTAGCTGCATGTAATAATGAACTTACTGGTGTTGGACCTTCCATTGCTAATAATAATCATGAATGTAAACCTAATTGTGCTGATTTAGCAGTAGCTGCTATTAATAACATTATTGCTAATAAATTTAATATAGTAGTATTAGTATGTGGAGTTAATAATTCTATAGTATTAAAATCTACTGCATGATATAATGATATTATAGTACCTATAAATATTACAAATAAAGCATCTCCCATTCTATTTAATAATATAGCTGATAAAGCTGATTTCATAGCTGCTATACGTGTATTTCAAAATGAAATTAATAAATAAGAAACTACTCCTACAAATTCTCAACCTATAAACATCATAACATAATTATCACTTATAACTAAAATAGTCATAAATATAGCAAAAACACTTAAAATTATATAGAAACGATTACGATTAGGATCATATTTCATATAATCTATAGCATAAAATAGAACAGCCATAGTTACTATTCCTACTGGTACCATAACTACCATAGATAATGAATCTAATAATATTCCATAATTTATATTTATATTACCTATTGATATTCATGAACCTAAATGTATATGAATACTTTCTTCAAAGAAATAAGTTAAATAATTAAACATTATAATATATTTGATACTTTACCTCTCAATCTATAATATGATACTAATAAACTTAATCCTATTGCTGATTCTGCTCCTGCTAATATTATTATAAATATTCCATATATTGTTCCATGTATATCATCATATATACTTCCTACATATAATATTTTTACTGTTACTGTTAATAATAATATCTCTATCGCTATTAACAATGTTATTATATTATTTTGACTTATATAAAACGTTAATAATGTCGTTAATATTGCTATCATTTATTTATTTATATTTTCTTATTTCTTATTAATTTATTTATTTATAATTATTTTAATTGCTTTCTTTCTTTATTTATAACTATATTACTATAAAATATTATAATTAAATATAAAGATTAATTTAAATTGAAGATAAATATAAGAATATATAAAATGAATATAGTTAAATATACATATAGATTAAATTAGATCCTTCTCAAATCATATTAATTAAAGAATTAGGGAATATACCGAAGAATAAAGTAGGTAAAATTAAAGATAACATTAAGAATATTTCTCTATTAGTACAGTCAGAAGTTAAGGCTATATAAGGAGTTTTAATACCACCAGTTAATCTATTAGTTAATTTCATTTGATAAGAAGCAGATAATAAAACAGATAAAGCAGCTAAAGCTCCTAAGTAAGGAGATCTACTTATAGAACCAGTTAAAGATAATAATTCACCTATAAAGTTTAAAGATAAAGGAGTACCAGTATTACAAAAACTTAATATTATTAAAAATATAGATAATAATGGCATATAAGATAATAAACCTTGATAATAATAAATTAATCTATTATGATATCTATCATATAATATACCTCCTACTATAATAAATAAACCTGGAGATACAAATCCATGAGCTATAGATAATAATAAACTTCCAGATATACCTATTAATGAATTAGAAAATATACCTAATATACATACTGCCATATGGGATATTGAACTATAAGCTATAATAACTTTTAAATCAGTTTGTCTTAATGTAATAATTGATGTATATATTATAGTTATTACACATATAACATATATCATAGGAGTATATAAAACAACAGCATCAGATAAAGTAGGTAAAATTAATCTAATAATAGCATATATAGCTAATTTTAAAATTATACCAGCTAATAAAATAGAACCAGCTAAAGGAGATTCTGAATGTACTACAGGTAATCAAGTATGAACTGGTGTTAAAGGAGTTTTAACAGCTATACCTATAGATATAGCTAAAAATAAAATACATTGTAAATCTATAGATAAAACTAATAAACTAGTTGATTGATAATCAGTATTATCTAATAATACTTCATATAAAGCAATAGCTAATAACATAAATAAAGATGAGAATAATGTATAAATTAAGATATAATCAGCAGCTTTATCTTTATTAGCTGCACCATATAATCCTATCATAATAAATAAAGGAGCTAAAGAAGCTTCAAAATAAATATAGAAAGAAGTCATATCTTGACACATAAAATTAATTAATAAAATGATACCTAAGTTAATAACTAATTCAAAAAATAAAGTACTACGTATATTATTTCAATTAGAAATAATAGCTAAAGGAACTAAATAAGCAGTTAATAAAATTAATATATCAGCTATACCATCTGTAGTATAATATACATCTATTTCAGATCAATCATATAAAGTAGGAATAGCAATTAATCCACTAGCGATAAGAATAATATGTTTAGAAATATTATTAACTAATCTAGAAGTTAAAGATGTAAAAAATGAAAAGAAAAAATAAATTAAAGTCATAAATTTATAAAATTTTATAATCTTTTTTATGACTAAAGGGATTTGAACCCTTAATTATATAAAGTTAGATCTAAACTAACCGCGTTTACCTTTTCGCCATAGTCATAAGTTCGGATGCAACGTGATTCGAACACGTGGACTTTAAGTCTTAATAGCTCAAATATTACACATTAAACCTCTCTGTCATACATCCTTACCTTTTATTTCTTTATTTAATTATATAGGTAATATAATAATTTATATAAGGTTTATATAGCTTAATGGTAAAGCAGTGTACTGTTAATACATCGATTTTGGTTCAATTCCAAATATGAACGTTATTATATATATAACATATATTTATTTTTATAAATATAAAAATTATTAAAATTTATTTAAATTTATGAATATTTTAAGTGGAATATCAAGTATATTAGCTATAGGTTTATTATCTCCCGTACAAAGTATATTATGATTAATAATCTTATTTGTAAGTACAGCATTATCCTTATATAATAATAATTTTATTTTAATGGGTATTTTATATATCTTAATTTATGTAGGAGCTATAGCTATTTTATTTTTATTTATATTATCTTTATTAAAAATAGATTATATACCTAATAATAATATATCTCCATTAATTATAGGTATATTAAGTATATGTTTTATACCATTAGATTTATGTTATGATAATTATGGTATAATAATTAATATTAATGAAATATATAATGAATTAATTATAGTAGGTATACAATTGTATACAGAATATGCTATATTATTATTAATAACAGGTATAATATTAATATTATCAGTTGTAGGGGCTATAGCTATAACTAAGTAAATGTTACAATTTATTGAATTATTATTAATGTTTGTTTCTGTTTTATTAGCAGTAGCTTTCTTAACTGTTGCTGAACGTAAAACTTTAGGTTATATGCAACGTAGAGTAGGACCAAATGCAGTAGGATATTATGGAATATTAATGGCAATAGCTGATGCAGCTAAATTATTATTAAAAGAAATTATAATACCTACTCATGCAGATAAATTAATATTATTTATAAGTCCTATTATATCATTAATATCAGCATTATTATGTTGATCAATTATTCCATTTGGTCCAGGTATAACAATAACTGATCATAATTATGGTTTAATTTTATCTTTAGCTATAAGTAGTATAGGTGTATTTGGAACTTTATTAGCTGGTTGATCTGCGAATAGTAAGTATTCTTTATTAGGTTCTATTCGTTCTACTGCTCAATTAATTAGTTATGAATTAGTTTTAACTACTGTTGTTTTACTATGTATTTTATTAGCTGGTACTATGAACTTATCTAGATATGTTGAATTACAAACTTCTATTTGATTATTTTTACCTTTATTACCTTTATCTATAATTTGATTTATAGGTTGTGTTGCCGAATGTGCTAGACCTCCTTTCGATAATGTTGAAGCTGAATCTGAATTAGTATCAGGTCATATGACTGAATATTCTTCTTCTATTTTTGTTTTATTCTTTTTATCTGAATATGCTTCTATCTTATTCTTATCTACTTTAACTAGTATTTTATTCTTTGGTGGTGGTACTGGTATTATCTTAGGTATTAAAGCTAATGTTTTCGCTTATACTTATATTTGAGTTAGAGCTACTTTACCTAGAGTTAGATATGATAAATTAATCAATATGTGTTGAATTATTTTCTTACCTTTATTATTCGGTTTTGCTATCTTTATACCTGCTTTAATCTTTATTTTAGATGGTTATATATTCTTATATTTTTTTAATCCTTTTTTCTTTTTATTTATTAAACTATATTAAATATATAATTAAGTATAAATATTAAATAAACCCCGCTGCATAGCAGCGGGTATAATGCCGCAAGCTACGCTTGCGGTATAATGCCGCAAGCTACGCTTGCGGGATAATTATTTACATAA